AATTTTAACGTATAAAAAAATTGTCAGGTGAACTTTTTAAAAACCAATAGATTTACATGTAATGGAAAAAGTCTGGGTAATTTCCTTCCTAGGCGGGGGGTACCGGTTTTCCCATACGTGCCTAAGTATAATAAATACTTCTTTTATATAATTATATTATTATCTTTAGTATTATAGAAGTATATTTATAGTATAATAAATGATTATATATATTCATATATCTATCAAAAATTGTAGCTACCTATTTTATTAGTTTAAAGAAAATATTTTATATTATAATACTAAATTAGTTAGATAATTATATAGATAAAAATATCTTATAATACAATAAATAATACTAGAATTTATATAATATTAAACTCTTATTATAATATATCATACGGATTATAAATATAATAGTATTATATTTAAATACTTATTATCAATAATTAGTATAATTATATAGATAAAAATATCTTATAATACAATAAATAATACTAGAATTTATATAATATTAAACTCTTATTATAATATATCATACGGATTATAAATATAATAGTATTATATTTAAATACTTATTATCAATAATTAGTATAATTATGTAGAAATAAACATTTATATTATTTAACCTTTTTATAATAGTTAAAAAATAAAAAGGTTAAATTATAAAGTTATCTAGGGAATTGGCCATAGATTAAAATGTTTAGCTGCGTTTTAATTAATATGCTAAAAATATGATTTGTTGTTGTTGTTGGATCGATTCTCGGTACTTAAACAGTTCTGAAATTATTAATCCTTAGTTAAAATGTATTATGCAATTTTCTTTTCCATTTTAATTTTTTTGGTCGGGGGGGGGGTCCTAAAATAGCCCAAATTTTACTAAATTTTAACAAGTTTGATTCTTGCTTAGAATTTTAATATTGCAATGAATTATATACAAATTTTATTTACTTAATGTATTTTTAGTGTAGTAGTTAAGTTTAATTAATCAACTTACGTTGGATTTATTAATTGTAAAAGTACTGACTTATATTGTGCCAGCAGTCGCGGTTATACAATTAGTGCAGTTAAATTGTTTTGGTTAGCAGCTAAATTTATTATTAGGATATCAATTTGTTAATTTTAGGTGAAATTTAATTTATATAAGTTTCTTTTTAATGAGCCTGCGAAATTAATTTAGGGACTAGGATTAGATACCCTATTACTTTTAATGTAAAGTTTATAGAACTTGAGTAGTATAATTTATGTATTGAAACTCAAAGAATTTGGCGGTTCTTGACCTGCTTAGAGGAACCTGTCCTGTAATTGACAATTCACGATTAATTTTACTTAATATATTTGCTTGTATATCTTCGTTGTTAGAATGTCTTTTTAGAGAATAACATTCAATATATTTTAATAAATATAATTTCAGATCAAGATGCAGCTTATGATTAAGAAGAGATGGGTTACAATAACTTTTAATTAAATGGATTTAAAAACTAAAATTTTAATTGAAGGTGGATTTAATAGTAATATAAATTATTTAGTTTATATGATCTTAGCTCTCAAGTGTGTACATATCGCCCGTCGCTCTCATTAAATGGGTAATTTTCCTTTTATAAGGTGAGATAAGTCGTAACATAGTAGATTTACTGGAAAGTGAATCTAGAAAGAAAGATATAACTTAAAGTTAAGTGGTTCTTTTACATTGAATAAAATTCTTGTGCGATTCAGGGTATCTTTATAACAATATTTTTATTATAAGTATTTTATATTCATTTTATTTATAATAAGTATTTTTAACTATTTATGTTTTATTATCCTAAAGAAAAAATTAGCTAAATTATAGTTTACTAGTAAAGTAATTGTTTAACATTCTATTTTTATAAAGTAAATTTATATTGTACCTTTGGTATCAGGGTTGATCAAAATTTTATTATAAATTTAATTATCTCGATATAAATAGATCTATTTAACTATGATAATTAATGTATCATAATTATTATTAATTTTTAAATAGAGGTGAAATGCCATTCGGGTTTTAAGATATCTAGTTTCTTAAGAATAAATTTAATTTTATTTATGATAGTAAATTTTTATTTTGATAATTTTTATTATCATAAATTTACCTTTGAGGGGATAAGCTCTCTAAGTTCTTTTTTATAAATTATTTTATATTTAAAGCATATAGGCTTTAAATCAGCCATTTATATTACGTTATAGTAAATTATATAATTATATTGATTTAATAATGATTTTAGGTTGTTAATTGAGATTTAAACAATAATTTTATCTGTTTAGTAATAATGATTAAATTAGTATGTAGTTATATAATTAGTAAATTTATATTAAATTTATAAGAAGGAACTAGGCAAATTTTATTTTATTTTCGCCTGTTTAACAAAAACATGTCTTTATGATTTAATTTAAAGTCTTACCTGCTCACTGAATTAATTTAAATAGCCGCGGTATATTGACCGTGCGAAGGTAGCATAATCATTAGTCTTTTAATTGGAGGCTGGAATGAATGGTTTGACGAAAAATAAGCTGTCTCTTTATAATAATCAGAACTTAACTTTTGAGTTAGAATGCTCAAATAAATTTTTTGGACGAGAAGACCCTATAGAGCTTTACTTGAATTAAAATCATTATATTTAAGATCTTATATTTAATGATTTTAATCAAGTTTCGTTGGGGTGATGTAAATAATAAATAAACTATTTATTTTGATGCCACTGATTTGTGTTTATTTGATCCATAATTTATGATTATAAGATTAAGTTACCTTAGGGATAACAGCGTAATAGCTTTTGAGAGTTCATATTGACGAAGAAGATTGCGACCTCGATGTTGGATTAGGACTAAATTATATTGGTGTAGAAGCTGTGTAAATAGGTCTGTTCGACCTTTAAACTCCTACATGATCTGAGTTCAGACCGGTTTAAGCCAGAGTCGGTTTCTATCCAGAAATAGAGAATTATTTATTAGTACGAAAGGACCATATTTAAAAGAAATTCTTAATTAAAATTTGATTACTTTTAAAATCTAGCTATTTTGGCAGATAATTGCTTTGAATTTAGAATTCAATTATGTATATTTGATTATACAGATAGTATATGTATACGGACTTAGTCATATTTATCATTAATTTTTTATCTTTGTCTATTGTAGTATTACTTAGAGTGGCTTTTTTAACTTTATTTGAGCGAAGGGTTTTAGGTTATCTTCAATTACGTAAAGGCCCTAATAAAGTTGGTTTAGCTGGTTTTCTTCAACCATTTTCTGATGCATTGAAATTAATCTCAAAGGAGCAATCGGTCTTATTGAAATCAAATTATTACATATACAATATTTCTCCGATTCTTGGCTTAATAATTTCCTTATTTATTTGATTAATTATACCTTACATCACTTATATGTGTTCATTTACTTATAGTTTCTTGTTTTTTTTATGTTGCACTAGATTGGGAGTTTACACAGTAATATTTGCTGGTTGGTCATCTAATTCTAATTATTCATTATTGGGTTCACTTCGTGCAGTAGCTCAGACTATTTCTTATGAGGTAAGATTATCTTTGATTTTGATTTCTTTAATTTTATTAATCGGTAGATACAGATTAATAGAATTTGTTTATTATCAATTTTATTGTTGATTTATTATTATTAGCTTACCATTATTTTTTTGTTGTTATTCCTCCTGTCTTGCTGAAACTAACCGGACCCCTTTTGATTTCGCTGAGGGGGAGTCCGAGTTAGTGTCTGGTTTTAATGTTGAGTATAGATCTGGGGGTTTTACTTTACTTTTTTTATCTGAATACGCTAGAATTATCTTCATGAGAATATTGATAAGTTTATTATTTCTGGGTGGGGATTATTATTCGTTGATATTTTTTTTTAAGGTTGTGTTTATGTCTTTTACCTTCTTGTGAGTTCGGGGGACTTTACCTCGTTACCGTTACGATAAATTAATATATTTAGCTTGACTTAATTACCTACCTCTCTCTCTTAATTATCTAATTTTTTATCTAGGTATTTATTTATTGGTTAATTTTAATAGTTAGTCAAATAAAACAAGAACAATTAAGTTAATAGAAGTGATAAACTTCTATTTTATGATTTCAAGGCATATGCTTTGTTATTAAGCTAATTAACTATTTTAATATTTTATTTCATATATCTATGATTTGTTTGTTTATAATAAAGTAGGAGAAGTAGTATACTGAGAGAATTTGTCCTGTTATAATAAATGGTTCTTCTACTGGGCGTTTTCCAATTCATGTCAATAAAATTACTGTGGTTACTATAAACCAGAATATAATTTGGTTAATAGGATAAAATTCGATTCCTCGGAATTTTGATTTATTGTAGAATGGTATAATTATAAGAATAGAAATGGATATAACTAAGGCGATCACTCCCCCTAATTTATTAGGGATAGATCGCAGAATTGCATAAGCGAACATAAAATATCATTCTGGTTGGATATGAATAGGAGTCGCTAAAGGGTTAGCTGGTATAAAATTATCTGGATCCCCCAATGTATAAGGTCTCTTAAAAGATAATACAATAATTATACAGATTAATAGAATTAATGTAATAATGTCTTTAAATGAAAAGTAAGGATGGAATGGGATTTTTTCTATATTTCTATTAATTCCTATTGGGTTATTAGATCCTGTCGTGTGAAGAAATAATAAATGTATTATTGATATTCCAAGTACAGCGAAAGGTATCACGAAGTGGAAAGTAAAGAATCGGTTAAGTGTTGCGTTGTCTACTGCAAATCCTCCTCATACTCAGTTTACTAATTCTCTTCCTAAATACGGAATTGCAGATAGTAAGTTAGTAATAACTGTAGCCCCTCAAAATGATATTTGCCCTCATGGTAGAACGTATCCTATAAAAGCTGTTGCTATAACTAATAATATAATGGTTGTTCCTACTAATCATGTATATTTAAATACAAATGATCTGTAATATAATCCTCGTCCTACATGTGTGTATATACATACAAAAAATATAGAAGCTCCATTGGCATGAATTGTTCGTATTATTCATCCATTATTTACATCACGACAAATATGAATCACGCTATCGAATGCTAATTCTGTATTTGGTACATAGTGTATAGCAAGAAATAATCCTGTAATGATTTGTATAATTAAACATAATCCCAATATAGATCCTATATTCCATCAAAAAGAGATGTTCATTGGTGTCGGTAAATCAATTAATGAGTTGTTTACAATTTTAATTAATGGGTGTATAATTCGTTGGGGTTTATTCATATGTGATTTTACGGATTGGTCCATATTTAATATTAGTGATTTTGATTACTGCGGTTAATGTAATGAATAAATAAATAATTACCAATATAGTTAAGATAGAGTTGGGTAAATTAAATATGTTTATTAGTTGATTAATTATTTCTTTTGGAAAAAACTCATTTCCCATTACTGAAGTTTCACTGTTAAAGATTTCTTGGTTTAGTATTGTCTTATCTACAAAATATATTATTATAATAATAACAACAATCATTCTAATCGTTATATATGATCGATTGATATCTAATGATATATTTACATTAGATGCAATTCTGGTAATGTAGACGAATAGCACCATTATACCCCCTAGAAAAATTAATAATAAAATGTATGATATTCAAAATCTTTCTATAAGTATTCCTCTTATAGTACAGATTGCTATTGTCTGGGTGATGATCATGATAATTATAAATATAGGATGACTTGTAGTAACAAAGATAATATTTGATATTATTGATATTGCTAATATTCAGATTAATAAGATTCAGGGGTTAGTTTATTAAAAATTTTGGCCTTGGATGCCAATAAAGGGGCTATTGCCCTCTCCCTGATAGTTTTACAAGTAGACTTAATTTTGGTTTACAAGACCAACGTTTTTAAAATTAAACTATTAAAACTAATGGTCTCATTATCTTTAATAGTTTCAATAATTATATACACTTGTGGTTTTTATATTTATAGTTCCAGGCGAAAACATTTACTAATACTTTTATTAGGTTTAGAGTATATAGTATTGTCTATTTTTGTGTTAGTAGTTTTGTATCTTATGTTTTTTATAAAAAGATTATTCTTTTTAGTTTTATTTTTAGTTTTATCTGTTTGTGAGGGTTCTTTAGGGTTGTCTATTTTGGTTTCTATAGTTCGTTCTCATGGAAGAGATTTTTTTAATTCTTTTAGACTTATATGATAAGGTATATTTTAATATTATTATTTATGTTTCCCCTTTGTTTGTCTAGGAACTTTTGATGGCTAATTCAGTCTTTTATATATTTTATCAGATTTATTTATATATTTATACTTTATGATTATTCATCAGTTAATGGAATTAGATATAATTTTGGTTTAGATTTTATTTCTTTCTCTTTAATTATACTTAGATTTTGGGTTTGTTCATTAATGATCACAGCTAGAGGTAATCTTTATCTTAATTATTTTTCAAATCTATTTATTTTTTTGTTGTTGTTTTTAATATTTATACTTTATATAACTTTTTCAAGACTAAGATTATTTTCTTTTTATTTATTTTTTGAAGGTAGTTTAATCCCTACTTTGTTGTTAATTTTGGGTTGGGGCTATCAACCTGAGCGTTTACAGGCTGGTATTTATTTTATATTCTATACTCTTTTGGCTAGACTACCTTTATTGATTGTTTTGTTTCATATTTATTACGTTACTGGTACTTTATTTATTCCTCTTTCTTTTGATGTTGGGTCATTATATTTTATATTTTATATTTTTATGAGTATGGCCTTTTTGGTTAAAGTTCCTATATATATATTACATTTATGACTACCCAGGGCCCATGTGGAGGCCCCTATTTCTGGTAGAATGATTTTGGCTGGTGTTCTATTGAAATTGGGGGGGTACGGTTTACTGCGAGTAATGAGGGTAATTACTACTTTAGGTATAACATACAATTATTACTTTTTTTGTTTAAGATTGATAGGAGGTTTTTATACAAGATTAATATGTCTACGTCAAATTGATCTTAAGTCTTTAATTGCTTACTCTTCAGTAGTTCATATATCTATAGTTGTTTCTGGATTAATAACTATGAATTATTGAGGGATTTTGGGTTCTTTAACCTTAATAGTCGGTCATGGTTTATGCTCTTCTGGTTTATTCTGTCTGGCTAATATTGTTTACGAACGTTTAGGTAGACGTATAATTATAGTTAATAGGGGTCTTATAAATTTTATACCTTCTATATGCTTATGATGATTTTTATTAAGATCTTCTAATATTGCTTCCCCGCCCTCCCTTAATCTAATAGGGGAGATTATACTTTTAAATAGAATCATTTCTTGATCATTTATTTCAATAATTATTTTATTATTTCTATCTTTTTTTAGTTCAGCTTATACTTTATATATATATTCTTATAGACAACATGGGGTTTGCTATTCTGGTCTTTATTCTTTTTCTTTGGGTTATGTTCGTGAATATTTATTGTTATTTCTTCATTGATTTCCTTTAAATGTGTTTTTTTTAAGGGCTGATTATTTAATTATTTAATTGACTAAAGTAGTTTAATAAAAACGGTGATTTGTGGGGTCATTAATACGATTAATTCGTTTTTGGTTTATGAAAAAGATTTCTTTATATTCATTGATATTTTTGTTTTTATTTTTAATTGGTTTATTAAACATAATAATAGGTTTAAATATAATGGTCAGTGACTTGGTTTATTTTATTGATTGGGAAATTTTTACTTTAAATAGTTGTAGATTTGTAATGACCTTCCTTTTTGATTGAATATCGTTTATTTTTATGTCATTTGTTATTATAATTTCTTCTATAGTCATGTGTTATAGATTGGACTATATATCTGATGATTATAACATCAATCGTTTCTTTATGCTTGTTTTTTTATTTATCTGTTCTATGCTTATAATAATCCTAAGTCCTAATTTAATTAGAATTTTATTAGGTTGAGATGGATTAGGGCTAGTATCTTACTGTTTAGTAATTTACTACCAAAATGTAAAGTCTTACAATGCGGGTATACTTACTGCTCTTTCTAATCGTGTTGGTGATATTGCTATTTTGTTATCTATTTCTTGAATATTAAATTTTGGTAGATGGAATTATATTTATTATTTATATAGGTTTGATTATTTAGTTGAGACTAAATTTATTATATATATACTAATTATTGCTGCTATAACTAGGAGAGCTCAAATTCCATTTTCTTCTTGATTACCTTCAGCTATAGCTGCTCCAACACCTGTTTCTGCTTTAGTACATTCTTCCACTTTAGTTACTGCGGGGGTTTATTTAATAATTCGTTTTAATTATTTATTGATATCAACTGGTTTTTCTACATTTCTTTTAATTATTGGTGGTCTTACTATATTGATGGCTGGATTGGGGGCTAATTATGAGTATGATTTGAAAAGGATTATTGCTCTTTCTACTCTAAGACAGCTTGGTCTAATAATGGGTATTTTATCAATGGGTTATTATAAATTAGCTTTTTTCCATTTATTAACTCACGCTTTATTCAAGGCTTTACTTTTCTTGTGTGCTGGCTCTTATATTCATAGTTTGAATAATTATCAAGATATCCGTTATATGGGCTCTATAATTCATTTTAAACCATTAACTTCTGTATGTTTAAATTTATCTAGTTTATCTTTATGTGGAATACCCTTTCTAGCTGGATTCTATTCCAGGGATTTGATTCTTGAGTTGCTAATAATAAGACACTTAAATATTTTGATACTATTTATTTATCTCTTTGCTACAGGTCTTACATCAATATATTCATTTCGATTATATTATTACTCTTTAACTAGAGAAACGAGTTATTTAAGTTTCACTATATTTAATGAAGATTCCACCTTTATAAATTTGGGTATGGTTTCTTTAACTCTTATTGCAGTTTTTGGTGGTAGTATGTTGTCATGATTATTAATACCTTTCCCTTATTTAATTATCCTCCCTTCTTCCATAAAGTTAATAACTATTTTATTAGTATTTACTGGTGGTTATGCTGGTTACTTCATTTTTTCTTATAACAATTTGTTTTTAATAGTTGATAAATATACTGTCTTTTGCAGAAGATTTCTAGGTTCTATATTATTCATACCTTTTCTTTCAACTTCCTTTTTATCTTATTTACCTATGAGTTATGGTTTACGTCTTCTTTCTTCAATGGATCAAGGATGGAGTGAAATACTAGGTGGTCAGGGTCTTAATAATTTTTATATTTATTTTTTACATTATATACAATGATTTTATGATTCTAGTTTTAAGATTTACTTGTTATTATTTATATTTTGAATGTTAATCTTGTTTGGTCTATTTTTTATTTTATACTCAAATAGCTTATATATAGAGTACAACTTTGAAGATGTTGGGGAAGTTATTTACTTTTGGGTATTTATAAATACTTTTTTTATTAATTATACATTGAAAATGTATTGTTTTATTTAAACTATATAAATTAGAAACGTTAACGGAATTTAACCGCTATTAATGGAAGTTAGCAGCTTCTTTAATGGCTTGAGTTTCTTTAATTGGAACATTATTCAATTATATTATTAACAGTAATATGCCTCTAAATTTGGCTTCAATTAATTAAATAGGGGTTTTAACCTAACTTTCAGGTCGAAACTGATTGCAAAATATTGCTTCCTACTTAAGGCAAATTGATATCAATACTTTTTAAATGCAACTTAAATGTTATAATTAACTATAGCCCTACTCAGCTCATTGAAGAACACCTTGATTTCATTCATGGTAAAGCCCTAAAATTAAAATTGTGATGAAAAATAATGTGGTTAAAGTTCATCATATGGGTCTGGATGAATTAAATACCATTACTATAGGTAAGATTAAGGCAATTTTTACGTCAAAGATTAAAAAGATCATGGCAATCAGGAAGAACCGAAGAGAGAAAGGTATACGTGAAAAACTTTGAGGGTCAAACCCACACTCAAAGGGGGTCGTTTTCTCTCGATCATAAATGGATTTTTTAGATAAAATTGATGTTATTAGTATCACTACAACAGGTAAACCTATAGATATTATCATTGTCATTATTATAAGTATAATTATTTATTTTGATTTAATCAATCTAATTAATTGGAAGTTAATTGTACTTATTTATACTAAATAAATCTATCTACCTCATCAGTAAATTGACACGTATAGAAATAATCAAACTACATCCACAAAATGTCAATACCAAGCTGCTGCTTCGAACCCGAAGTGGTGAGTTGACGAGAATTGTCTTAATAAGTGCCGTAATAGACACGAAAATAAAAATATTGTACCAATAATTACGTGAAGTCCATGAAATCCTGTTGCTATAAAGAATGTGGAACCATATACTGCATCAGCGATCGTAAATGGGGCTTCTATATATTCATATGCTTGTAGTGCTGAGAAGTAAATACCTAAAATTACTGTTATTAAAATACTTTTAGAGGTTTTTCTGAAATTATTTTCTATAATTCTGTGGTGAGCTCATGTAACAGTAATTCCTGAACTTAATAAAATTGTTGTGTTTAATAGGGGTACCTGTATAGGGTTGAATGGTTGAATTCCGTTAGGGGGTCAATTCAAACCAATTTCTATAGATGGTGCTAGTCTTCTATTAAAATAAGCTCAGAAGAATGATATAAAGAATAGAATTTCTGATGTAATAAATAGAATTATTCCCCATCGAAGTCCATTTACTACAATTGATGTATGAAGTCCTTGATTAGACCCCTCTCGTGCTACATCTCGTCATCATTGATAGGTTGTTATTATTATAATTAATAGACCTACTATAATTATATCTATTTCGAATTTATGGAATCATTTGTTTAACCCTGAAGTTAAAACTAAAGCTCCAATTGCCCCTGTAAGGGGTCATGGACTAAAATCTACTAAGTGGAAAGGTTGATTTGAATTTTGTGTTAACATATGTTAATATGTTTCTCTTGAATATAGTGTACTTAATACTGAAAATACATATGCTTGAATAATAGCTACTGCTGATTCAAGTACAAGTAAGGCTATTTGTATAATTAATATAATAATTATTATGTTAAAGTTTATTGTCGGCCCTGTGTTTCCGATAAGAGTAAGAAGTAAATGACCTGCAATTATGTTAGCTGTTAATCGTACTGCTAGGGTTAATGGACGGATAATATTTCTAATAGTTTCAATTAAAACTATAAATGGTATTAATACATTAGGGGTACTATTAGGTACAAGGTGGGCAAATATATGGGGAAAAATATTCATTCATCCATATATTATAAATCTAATTCATAATGGTAGAGCAATTGATAACGTGAACACTATATGGCTAGATCTAGTGAATACATAAGGGAACAACCCTAAAAGGTTGTTTAATATAATTATGCAAAATAATGAAATGAATATAATCGTTATTCCTAGATTTCTATTTTTTCCTAAAAGGATTTTAAATTCTGCATTAAGGGTTAAATTACTATTGTTTCAAATAAAATTTGTTCGTGATGGTCTTAATCAGTATAGGCATCTAATTAATAGAACTCCAATTAAAGTTCTTATTCAGTTAATAGAAAATCTAAAGATTCTTGTTGATGGATCAAAAGAAGAAAATAAATTTCTTATCATTTTCAATTAAGTGTTAATGATTGACTGCCGTTAATTTTAACGGTGGTTTTTTTATTTTTAAATCTAAAATAGATTATTGAGTTAAACACAATAAATATGGTCGAGAACAAAATTATTATAGTAGATCATATTAACGGCGATATTTGAGGGATAAGAACAATATTTTTATTCTTCATCAGTAGTAGGCGTTAATATACTATTATTTGGTTTAAGAGACCATTACTTACTTTCAGTCATCTGATGCCCAAGAAATATTAAAGTTAATATTTATAGGTTGACATTCTATTGTTTTATTTAAACTAATTTCTTAGATTATTTTTCTTAATCACTTAATAAAAAGGTTGGGAGAAGTTCTTTCAATAACAATAGGTATGAATCTATGATTAGCCCCACAAATCTCTGAGCACTGGCCGTATAAAAGACCAGGCCGTCTAATATAAAATATTGCTTGATTAAGACGTCCTGGGGTTGCATCAATTTTAATACCTAAAGATGGAACAGCCCATGAGTGAAGAACGTCAGATGCTCTAGTCAGAATACGGATAGGGACATTTATAGGTAAAACTGTATGATTATCCACATCTAACAGGCGGAATTCATAATTCATAATTTCGTTTTCATTTATCATGTAAGTATCAAATTCAATGTTTTTAAAATCTGAATATTCGTATCTTCAGTATCATTGTCGTCCAATTGATTTAATAGTCAATATCGTATCTGTGGTGTCGTCAATTAAATACAGTATGCGGATAGAGGGTAATGCGATGAAAATTAGAGTAATTGCTGGTATTACGGTCCAGATAAATTCTATTGTATGACCATGTAGTATGAATCGATAGGATAAATTGCTTTTTATTATGTAAATAAGGAAATATCCAACGATTAATCTAATTACAATTAGTACAATTATAGCATGGTCATGAAAGAAGTTGAGTTGTTCTATTAGAGGAGATGATCTATCTTGAAACGACAAATTTATTCAGGTTGCCATAAATTCTAACAAAAGAATAAATCTTTATATATAGATCTTAAATCTATCACATTAGTCTGTCATATTAGAATATGACAATAATAGGTAATTCAGAGTAACTATGCTCAGCTGGTGGATAATTTTGTTTTCATTCTCTAGATCTAGCTAGATAATTACTAAAAATTAGAATACGATTTATTACCAATCTTTCTCACAAAATGGTAATAAATATTACTGTTCCAATTATGGACATAGTTGACCCAAGTCTTGACACAATATTTCACGAGGTGTAGGCGTCTGGATAATCAGAATATCGTCGAGGTATACCTGCAAGTCCTAGAAAGTGTTGAGGGAAAAAGGTTAAGTTAACTCCTAAAAATATAATTAAAAATTGAATTTTTAATCATGTTTCATTAAGTGATATACCGGTAAATAAAGGGTACCATTGAATAAACCCTCCTATGATAGCGAAAACTGCTCCTATGGAAAGAACATAATGGAAGTGGGCTACTACATAATAAGTATCATGAAGAACAATATCAATAGAGGAATTTGCTAGAATTAATCCGGTTAATCCCCCAATTGTGAATAGAAAAATGAACCCAAGAGCTCATATTAATTGGGGGGAGAATGAAAGTTTAGTTCCGTATAGTGTACCTAATCATCTAAAGACTTTGATTCCTGTGGGGACAGCAATAATTATGGTTGCTGAAGTAAAGTAAGCTCGTGTATCAACATCTATTCCCACAGTGAATATATGATGAGCTCATACAATAAATCCTAGAATTCCAATAGTTGCTATTGCATAAATTATGCCCAAATTACCAAATGATTCAATCTTTCCTCTTTCTTGAGTTACAATGTGGGAGATAATACCAAATCCTGGTAGGATAAGAATATATACTTCTGGGTGACCAAAAAATCAAAATAAGTGTTGATATAAGATTGGGTCTCCCCCTCCTGCAGGGTCAAAAAACGATGTATTCAAGTTTCGGTCGGTTAATAATATGGTAATTGCTCCAGCTAAAACCGGTAGTGATAGCAGTAATAAAATAGCTGTAATTGTTACTGATCATACAAATAAGGGTGTCTGGTCCAGTGATATTCTTGGTGAACGTATATTACCTGCTGTAGTGATAAAATTAATAGCTCCAAGAATAGATGAAACTCCTGCTAAGTGAAGAGAAAAGATTGCTATATCTACTGAGCCTCCTCTATGGGCAATAATTCTTGCAAGGGGTGGATAAACTGTTCAACCTGTTCCTACGCCTCCTTCAATTATTCTTGACACCAATAATAGGGTTAAAGATGGAGGTAGGAGTCAGAATCTTATGTTATTTATTCGGGGAAATGCTATATCTGGAGCTCCAATTATGATTGGTACTAATCAGTTACCAAAGCCTCCAATCATAATCGGCATTACCATAAAGAAAATTATTACAAATGCATGGGCTGTAATAACTACGTTGTAGATTTGATCATTTTCGATTAAATGCCCTGGTTGGCCTAGTTCTAACCGAATAAGTATTCTCAGGGATGTGCCTACTATTCCTGCTCATATCCCGAACATGAAATATAATGTTCCGATATCTTTGTGATTTGTTGAAAATACCCATTTTTGCGGTAAGATGGCTGATTAAGGCGGTAGATTGTAAATCTATTTATGGGTTAAAACTCTCTTATCAATGGTTTTATATTCAACAATGATTTTAGACTGCAATTCTGAAGGTGTAATTATTACTAAGGCCTAAAAAGGATTTTTATTTATAACTTTGAAGGCTATCAGTTTTTTTAACTTAAGACCTTAAAGGAAATACATAAAAATCGGAGCGGCTATTAGCATCGAATTGGAGACTAAAGACACTATTCTAATCACAAATTTTGGTTGGTTACGGATTTTTATCGCTAAAATTCACTTGCTTTCTGAATACAATACAACCAGTGATGCAAATGCTAGTCGTAGATAAAAGTATAAGGTAATTAGTGTAGTGATGACCAATAGTCCGATGAGAATAACCATTTTTTCTTCCATTAATGTTTGGATAACAATTCATTTTGGAAAGAACCCTAAGAATGGTGGTAAACCTCCTAACGACAGTAATGATATTCACATTATGGACTTGAAGAATTTATTTTCGTTATTTGACCCAAATACCTGATTCAAAAAGAAAATTTTATTTAGGTCAAATATTATTACCACCAGGATTCTTAGGAACGAATACATAATGAAATAAATTTCTCAAATCGTTTCTCTCACTCTTAGGGTTCTAACCACCCCCCCAATATGACTAATTGATGAGTAGGCCATTATTTTACGTAACGACGTTTGGTTAAGCCCCCCAATTGCTCCTATTAAAACTGATAGAATTGCAATTAGGATAATGACCCTGTTGGTTTTCATACAATACGAAAGACCAACTATGGGGGCAATTTTTTGTCATGTTATTAATAACAAACAATTCCTTCATCTTATGTACTTTATCACTTCCGGTAACCAGAAGTGTATAGGAGCAGCTCCTATTTTTATTAACAGGCTTGATCCGACTAGTAAGGTCGTGATAAAGGTTTCTTCCCATTCAATAAATGATTTTATTTGGATAAATAAAATCGCAAACAATAGCATCGACGATGCTAAAGCTTGAACAATGAAATACTTGATGGATATTTCATTTACAACCGAGTTTCTTCTATACAATAAAGGAATAAAAGAAACAAGGTTAACTTCTAACCCTACCCATACCGCCAATCAAGAGTTTGCGGACAAGGTTAGAAGGGTACCTATCAGTAAAACTGATAGGAATATGATTTTTGTTGCGTTGTTGATTAGAGAGGGGAAGGTTAAACTTCCATGATCGGGATATGAACCCGTTAGCTTTAATTAGCTTACCTTTCTATATTTTAGTGTACGATGCACACAAATTTTTGAAATTTGAAGACAATAGTTTAACTCTGTTAAATATAACGAAAATAATACTTAGATTATATCATTTATCCTATCAAGATAACCCTTTCCATTCAGGCGCTTCATT